ATTGAGAAATTCTATGGCTAGAATCTTTAGTATTCTCTTATTTATCACCTGTGTCTACTATTTAGGCAGAATGCCATCGCCTATTGGTACTAAGAAACTGAAAGAAACCTCAGAAACGGAAGAAAGCGATGTAGAAACAACTTACGAAACGAAGAAGACGAAACAGGAACAAGAGGGATCCACTAAAGAAGACAAAGATAGCCCGGTTTACGAAGATTCTTATCTTGATATCCATCAAGATAATTGGGAATTGGGAAAACTTAAAGAAGAGAAAACTTATTTTTGGTTTGAAAAACCTATTGTAACTTTTCTTTTCGATTATAAACGATGGAACCGCCCATTGAGATATTTAAAAAATGATAGGTTTGAAAATGCTATACGAAATGAAATGGCACAATATTTTTTTTATATATGCCCCAATAAAGGAAAAAATCTAATCTCATATACATATCCGCCAAGTTTATCAACCTTTTCAGAAATGATAGAGCGAAAAATTTCTTTCTACACGACAGAAAAACTATACCACGAAGACCTATATAATTATTGGATTTATAATAATGAACAAAAAAAATACAACTTAAGGAACGAATTTGTAAGTAGAATACAAAATTTAGAAAAAGAGAAAGGATCTTTTGCTTTAAATATACTAGAAAAAAGAACCAGATTATGTGATGATGAGCATGAACAAGAATATTTACCCAAAATGTATGATCCCTTTTTGAATGGACCTTATCGCGGAACAATAAAAAATGTGGATTCAGATGAAATCATGACTGATTTAATAACTTCAAGAGTGGATTCCTTAGAAATATTGTGGATAAATAAAATTCATGGTCTATTTCCTAAAAATTCTCAAACATTTGAACATAAAAAGAATAGGTTTTATTCTGATGAGAAATTTTTATCGAATCCTATTGAGAATTCCTTAACCTCAATTGAAAGATTTTATTTTGAACGTGTGCAAGGAATAGATTCAGAAAGTCAAATAAAATCTTTGAAATTGTTATGCGATGTAATTACAACTGATCCAAATGATCTAATAAAAATTAGAAAAAATTCTATTGGAATGGAAGAAATTAGTAAAAAGGTCTCTAGATGGTCATACAAATTAACAGATGATTTGGAAGAAGAAGATGACGAAGAATCGATGGAAGATCCTGAAATTCGGTCAAGAAAAGGGAAACGCATAATAATTTATACTGATAACGATCAGAGTACTAATTCGAGTGCTACTAATAATACTACTAGTAATACTAGTGATGAAGAAGACGAGGTGGCTTTGATACGTTACTCACAACAATCGGATTTTCGCCGTGGTATAATCAAAGGATCCATGCGTGCTCAAAGACGTAAAACAATTATCTTGAAAATATTTCAAGCAAATGCGCATTCTCCACTTTTTTTGGATCGAATAGACAAAACATTGTTTTTTTCGTTTTTAAATATATTTAAAATTAGGAATTGGTTAGGGAGAACCTCAGAATCTCAAATTTATTATTTTGAGCAAGAACATACAAAAGAAAATGAGAAAACAAACAAAGAGAAAGAAGAGGAAAATGAACGAATAGCAATATCAGAGGCTTGGAATAGCTTTCTATTTACTCAAGCAATAAGAGGTTTAATATTAGTAACCCAATCTTTTCTTAGAAAATATGTTCTATTTCCCGTATTAATAATAGCTAAAAATATTAGTCGTATGTTATTGTTTCAATACCCCCAATGGTACGAGGATTGGAAGGAATGGAATGGAGAAATTCATGTTAAATGTACTTATAATGGTGTTCAATTATCAGAAACGGAATTTCCCAAAAACTGGTTAAGAGAGGGTATTCAAATAAAGATTCTATTTCCTTTTTGTCTGAAACCTTGGCAAAGATCTAAGGTACGATTTAATCATGGAGATCAGCAAAGGCAAAAAAAAGAGAAAAAAGATAACTTTTGTTTTTTAACAGTTTGGGGAAGAGAAGCAGAGCTACCTTTTGGGTCTCCCCGAAAACGACCTTCTTTCTTTGAACCCATTTTAAAAGAACTCGAAAAAAAAACGATAAAAGCGAAAAAGAAAATTTTACAAGTTATAAGAGTTTTCAAAGAAAGAGGAAATGGGGTTCTAAAAGTTTCAAAAAAAAAAACAAAATGGGTCATCAAAATAATTCTATTTATGGACCTAATAATGAAAGAACTTGAAAAAGTAAAACCCATATTAAAATTGAGTAGGGTTAAAATATATGAAACGACTAAAAATAAAAATGGAAGAGATTCTAATATAAATAATCAGATTCTTCGCGAATCGACAATTGCAATTCCATTCCTGAATTGCGAAAATGCAAATTCTTCACTCATCGAAACAAAAATGAAAGATCTTGCTAATAAGACAATCACAATTAGGAGTCAAATAAAAGGAATCAAAAAAGACAAGAAAAAAATGGTTCTAACTTATGATGATAAAAGATCGGAATTACAGAAGGATATTTGGCAAATATTTAAAAGAAAAAATATCCGATTAATACGTAAATCGCATTATTTTATAAAATCTTTCTTTGAAAAAATATACATGAATCTATTACTATGTATCATTAAGATTCCAAGTTTTAAATCAATAAACAAAATTTTAACTAAATACATTTATAATGATAAAACAAATCAAGAAGGAATTGAAAAGACAAATCAAAAAATAATGAACTTTATTTCGACTATAAAAAAGTCGTTTTATAATATTTTTTATAATACTAATTTTAGTATTAGCAACAAAAATTCTAATATTTATTGGGACTTATCTTCTTTGTCCCAAGCATATATATTTTACAAATTCTCGCAAAATCAATTACTTACCAAATATGCTTTGAAATCTGTACTTCAATATCATAACACCTATCCTTTTCTTACAGATATAATAAAGAATTATTGTACAACACAAGGAATATTTGGTTCCAAACCAAAGCATAAGAAAATACATAAGTATAGAATGAATAAATGGAAAATGTGGTTAAGGGGTCATTATCAATATAATTTATCTCGGACTAAGTGGTCTTATTTAATGCCAAAAAAATGGCAAAATAGGGCCAACCAATATCGTATAATTCAAAAAAAAGACTCAACGAAATCGGATTTATATAAAAAAGAAAAAGACCAATTAATTCATTACATGAAAGAAAATTACTATGCAGTAAATTCATTGATGAGTCAAAAAGACAAATTGAAAAAACATTTAGGATATGATATTTTATCATATAAATATATAAATTTTGAGGATAATAAAAACTCATATATTTATGAATCAACGTTACAATTACAAGAAGTGGAAAACAAAAAAATTGCATCTAATTTCAATACACTAAAACCCGAACCATTTTATGGATTGATAAGGATAGTTATTAATAATTATCTAAAAAAAAGATTTCTCATTGATACGGACAAAAATATGGATAGACTATTTTTAAATTATAAAATTCCCCATTTCTGTATTAGAAATAATATTGATATTGAGACCCGGGCTAATACGCCTATCAACACCAAGATTCATAACACCAAGATTCATAAAAATACTAAAAATCTAAATTATCAAAAATTACAAAAAAATTCCTTTTTTGATTGGATGGGAATGAATCAAGAAAAATTCTATCGTAGCATATCAAATCTGGAACCTTGGTTTTTCCCAGAATTTGTACTACTTTTTAATGCGTATAAAATAAAACCGTGGATCATACCTACAAAATTACTTATTTTTCATTTTTATTTCTATGAAAATATTAGTAAAAGTAAAAAGATCAATGTAAAAAAAAAAAATGAACAACAAGGTCAAGGAAATCTTGTATTATATTTACGAAAACAAAATGAAAAAGATGTTAAGACAGATTATACAGGAACAGACATTAAAAAAGGTAGAAAAAAAAAACAATCTAAGAGCAAGAAAGAAGCGGAACTCAATTTCTTCTTGAAAAAATATTTTCTTTTTCAATTAAGATGGGATGATCTCTTGAATCAAAGAATGATCAATAATATAAAGGTATATTGTCTTCTACTTAGACTGATAGATCCAAAGGAAATAGCTATATCTTCAATTCAAAAAGGAGAGATGCATCTAGATGTAATGTTGATTCAGAAAGATCTAACTCTTACAGAATTGGTAAAAAGAGGCATATTTATTGTCGAACCAATTCGTCTATCTATGAAAGGGGATGGAAAAGATATTATATATCAAACCATAGGTATTTCATTGGTTGATAAGACTAAACACCAAACTGATGGAAAATACATAATAAAAAAAGAATATGTTGATAAAAAAAAATTTGATGAATCTGTTGCACAACACAGCAATATACTTATGACTAAAAACAAAAATTATTATGATTTCCTTGTTCCTGAAAATATTCTATCCCCCAGACGTCGTAGAGAATTGAGAATTTTCATTTGTTTTAATTCTCAGAATTGGAATATTATGGGTAGAAATCCAATATTCTGTAATCAAAACAACATAAACAACTGTGGACAATTTTTGAACAAGGAAAAACATCTTAATACATATACAAAGAAATTCATTAAATTCAAATTTTTTCTTTGGCCCAATTATCGATTAGAAGATTTAGCTTGTATGAATCGTTATTGGTTTGATACCAATAATGGCAGTAATTTCAGTATATCAAGAATACATATGTATCCACGATTCAGAATTCTTTAAATTCTTTAATTATATTAATAGTATATAATAAATATAAATATAACATAGTATATTTCCTCTATATCTTATATCTATTTTTCTTTATCGAAAAAACATTTTCTTTCCTGAATAGGAAAATCTTAAAAAAAAGGGGGATCGTTCCTTTTTATCCAAATCAAATTGAAAATTTGATTTGGATAGAAAAAATTCTATATGAAGAAATGAGAAATTTTTTTGTACTAAATTCAAATAACTGCAAATAATACGTATAATAAATATTTTTATTTTTCCTGATCGGTAAAATTCGCGAAAAAGAAAAAAAAAGAAAATTTTGTTTTTATGGTCAAAAATTCATTCATCTCGGCTATTCGACAAGAAAAAGAAAAAAACTGTGGATCTGTTGAATTTCAAGTATTTAGTTTCACTGATAAGATACAAAGACTTACTTCACATTTAAAATTACATAAAAAAGATTTTTTATCACAAAGAGGTCTACGAAAAATTCTGGGAAAACGTCAACGGCTGTTGGATTATTTGTCAAAGAAAAATCGAGTACGTTATAAGAAATTGATTAACCAGTTGGGTATTCGGGAGTCAAAAACTCGTTAATTTTAAGTTTAAGATTGGTTTTAATTTTTTCTTTAGTTATTAAATTTTGCATTTTGATCAACTTCATTTTGCTAAATTCATGGAATACTGAATTGAATTAAGGAAGAAAAGTTATGACTGTACCAGCTACAAGAAAGGATCTCATGATAGTGAATATGGGTCCTCACCACCCATCAATGCATGGTGTTCTTCGACTAATTGTTACTCTCGATGGTGAAGATGTTATTGATTGTGAACCCATATTGGGTTATTTACATAGAGGGATGGAAAAAATAGCGGAAAATCGAACAATTATACAATATTTGCCTTATGTAACACGGTGGGATTATTTAGCCACTATGTTCACAGAAGCAATAACAGTAAATGCACCAGAACGATTAGAAAGCGTTCAAGTACCTAAAAGAGCTAGTTACATTAGAATAATTATGCTAGAACTGAGTCGTATAGCTTCTCATTTATTATGGCTTGGACCTTTTATGGCAGATATCGGTGCACAGACTCCCTTTTTCTATATTTTCAGAGAAAGGGAATTGTTATATGATCTATTCGAAGCCGCTACAGGTATGCGAATGATGCATAATTATTTCCGTATTGGGGGAGTTGCTACCGATTTACCTTATGGCTGGATAGAGAAATGTTTGGATTTTTGCGATTATTCTTTAACAGGAATTGTTGAATATCAAAAACTTATTACGCGTAATCCTATTTTTTTGGAACGAGTTGAAGGAGTGGGCATTATTGGTGGAGAGGAGGCAATAAATTGGGGTTTATCAGGACCAATGTTACGGGCTTCCGGAATCCAATGGGATCTTCGTAAAGTTGATAGTTATGAGTGTTACAATAAATTTGATTGGGAAGTCCAATGGCAAAAAGAAGGAGATTCGCTAGCTCGTTATTTAGTACGAATCGGTGAAATGAAGGAATCTATAAAAATTATTCAACAGGCTCTAGAAGGAATTCCTGGAGGACCTTATGAGAATTTAGAAGTCCGACGTTTTAATAAAGCAAAAAATTCCGAATGGAATAATTTTGAATATAGATTTATTACTAAAAAACTTTCACCCAATTTTGAATTGTCGAAGCAAGAACTTTATGTGAGAGTAGAAGCCCCAAAAGGAGAATTAGGAATTTATTTGATAGGAGATAGTAGTGTTTTCCCTTGGAGATGGAAAATTCGTCCACCCGGTTTTATCAATTTGCAAATTCTCCCTCAACTAGTTAAAAGAATGAAATTGGCAGATATCATGACGATATTAGGTAGTATAGATATCATTATGGGAGAAGTTGATCGTTGAAATGATAATTGATATAACAGAAGCGGAAATACAAGCTATAAATTCTTTTTCTAGATCGGAATCTTTAAAAGAAGTCTATGGACTCATATGGATCTTTGTTCTTATTTTCACCCTTATATTGGGAATAACAATAGGGGTACTAGTAATTGTGTGGTTAGAAAGAGAAATATCTGCAGCAATACAACAACGCATTGGGCCTGAATATGCCGGTCCATTGGGAATTCTTCAAGCTATAGCAGATGGAACCAAATTAGTTTTTAAAGAGGATCTCCTCCCATCTAGAGGAGATATTCGTTTGTTCAGCGCGGGACCGTCTATAGCGGTCATATCTGTTCTACTAAGTTATTTAGTAATTCCTTTTGGATATCACCTTGTTTTGACCGATCTTAGTATAGGCGTTTTTTTATGGATCTCCATTTCAAGTATTGCCCCTATTGGACTTCTTATGTCAGGATATGGATCGAATAATAAATATTCTTTTTCAGGTGGTCTACGGGCTGCTGCTCAATCTATCAGTTATGAAATACCATTAACTCTATGTGTGTTATCAATATCTCTACGTGTGATTCGGCAGAACATTATTATTTTCCCTCTTTTCTAGTTCTAGAACTAGAAATAGAATAAAGAAATTGAATATATTATATTCAATGGATATTTTCTTTTTTTATTTATCATTAGGGTTGATGAATTAAGCTAGATAGTTAGATGAGTAAAAGCAAACTGCTTATAAATTTGCAGTAAGAGGATTAAATCTCATTCCCTATGTACGAGAATAGAAACATAAGCAGTATAAACTGTTTACCCCAAGGTTAAGATTCTTTGACCAATTATCAGATCTTGAAGCGGGTACAAAAGGTCACCCGTATGGGGTTTCTACTACTGTCTTGTATTTATTACCATACTGGAGATCAATAAAAAATCAGTGGACAGTTAGGAACACCAAGGTACACAAAAGATTAGTAATGAAGATAATTTTAGATAAAAAAAAAAGATTTTTTTGCATAAAGCTTTGGATAAAATGAATCATAATGAGGACTTTAAGTTGGTAGAAATGACCAAGTAGTACTTCTCCACGATTCCGATCTCGAGTATGCTCCTATTCATTGATTAAAGAAATGACTATAAAAAACGAATTAATCCTTTATTTTTTTTTTTCAGAGTACCTCCTCTCCTCTGAGAAAGAAGAATAGGACAGGAGCAAAAGAAATAGAATGCAAAATATTGAATGGGAAAAATGAAACAAAAAAATACGATACAGGATATTTATTTCTTATTTCTTTTCCCCATTCAATATTCATATCTACTATATACATACATGGAGTTCTTAATCATAAATTTGGAATTAATGATCAATTCTTTCTAACTAATTCTTTCTTTAGAGTTATTGATAAAACCTAATTTATTGATATAACGAGTATTTTATTTAAGGATTAAGTTATTACCGAATAAAGAGAAATTGTAATTTTAATGGAAAAGATCAATTCGGAAGCGCTTTTTTATTCTAGCAAACGGAATTTTGTTGGTCTAATTTTGGACTTCCCGGTATTAGAATTTGAATCTAAAAATTACAATAATACCAAACAAGTACTTACATTTATTTGTGACCATAAAGGAGCCGTATGAAGCTGAGGTCTCATGTACGGTTTTGAAATAGCGATATGAACAGTAATGTTATTATCGACTATGATTATCTAACAGTTCAAGTACAGTTGATATAGTTGAGTCACAGTCAAAATATGGTTTTTGGGGGTGGAATCTGTGGCGTCAGCCTATAGGGTTTGTTGTTTTTCTAATTTCTTCTCTAGCAGAATGTGAGAGATTACCTTTTGATTTACCAGAAGCAGAGGAGGAATTAGTAGCAGGTTATCAAACAGAATATTCGGGTATTAAATATGCTCTATTTTACCTTGCTTCTTACCTAAATTTATTAGTTTCTTCATTATTTATAACAGTTCTTTACTTAGGCGGGTGGAATTTCTCTATTCCGTATATATCTATTCCTGAATTTTTCGGAATAAATAAAATGACAGGAGTTTTTGGAATAACAATTGGTATATTTATTACATTAGCTAAAGCTTATTTGTTTTTGTTCATTCCTATCATAGCAAGATGGACTTTACCTAGACTGAGAATGGACCAACTTTTAAATTTTGGATGGAAATTTCTTTTACCTATTTCTCTGGGTAATCTATTATTGACAACTTCTTCCCAACTTATTTACCTATAAAGAATAGAATAAGATAACGATATTCTCCATTCATAACTGATCTTAAACAAGAGAAAGAAACATCAAATTATTCACGGAGATCTACAATATGTTCCCTATGGTGACCGGGTTCATAAATTTTGGTCAACAAACAATACGGGCGGCAAGGTACATTGGTCAAAGTTTCATAATTACCCTATCCCATACAAATCGTTTACCTGTAACTATTCAATATCCTTATGAAAAATCGATCACATCAGAACGTTTCCGCGGTAGAATTCATTTTGAATTTGATAAATGTATTGCTTGTGAGGTATGTGTTCGTGTATGTCCCATAGATCTACCCGTTGTTGATTGGAGGTTTAAAAGAGAGATTAAAAAGAAACAATTGTTTAATTATAGTATTGATTTTGGAGTCTGTATATTTTGTGGTAATTGTGTCGAGTATTGTCCAACAAACTGTTTATCAATGACTGAAGAATATGAACTTTCAACTTATGATCGTCACGAATTAAATTATAATCAAATTGCATTAGGTCGGTTACCAATGTCAGTAATTGGAGATTACACAATTCAAACAATTATGAATTCCAGTCAAATCAAAATGGATAAAGATAAACCCCTTGATTCAAGAACGATTACTGATTACTAATATTTTTTTATATAAAGATAAACAGAAACAAGTCTTCTTTTTTTTTATGAGAACCTAAAAAACTTATCTTATTAACTATTGATTATTGAGAATCATTCTTTGATTTAAACTGTGAATATGTATTTTCTTAATTATTTTAAAATATTAAAAATTATAATCTTTAAAAGAAAAAAGAAAAGATTAGCCGATAATTTTAATAACTTTATCTATATCCACAGTAATCCATCCATATTAAGATTTAATTGCATTAAAAACTCATCATATATAAGAAAAAAAAAATAAGGGGAACACCCCTCTCTTTCCTGGACTATTTAGTAAGGTCATGAAACATTTTGACTGATTTTTCTCTTATACATAATGGATTTACCTGGACCAATACATGATATACTTGTAGTATTTCTGGGATCATTTCTTATATTAGGAGGTCTAGGAGTAGTATTGTTTACTAATCCAATTTATTCCGCCTTTTCGTTGGGATCGGTTCTTGTTTGTATATCCTTATTCTATATTTCATCAAACTCCTTTTTTGTAGCTGCCGCCCAGCTTCTTATTTATGTGGGAGCCATAAATGTCTTAATCATATTTGCTGTTATGTTCGTGAATGGTTCAGAATATTCTAATGACTCCTATCTTTGGACTATTGGAGATGGAGTCACTTCACTGGTTTGTATAAGTATTCTTTTTTCACTAATTACTACTATTGCAGATACGTCATGGTACGGAATTATTTGGACTACAAGATCAAATCAGATTATAGAGCAAGACTTTATAAACAACGTTCAACAAATTGGAATTCATTTATCAACAGATTTTTATCTTCCGTTTGAACTAATTTCTATAATTCTTTTAGTTTCTTTGATAGGTGCAATTACTATGGCTCGTCAATAATAAATAGTTTAGTTAGAATAAAAAAAAAATTAGTTTAATCTACTGTCAATATTCCCTTTTTTATGTAATCGCTCGATTCTATTCTAGTCAATCAACTTGGTTGAATTTTTGTTCATATTGAAACGAATCGAGGTTCATCAGGAGTTAGTCAATCATGTTCGAACATGTACTTTTTTTGAGTGTCTATTTATTTGCAATCGGTATCTATGGATTGATCACAAGTCGAAACATGGTTAGAGCGCTTATGTGTCTTGAACTTATACTAAATTCGGTTAATATTAATCTCGTACTATTTTCTGATATATTTGATAGTCGCCAATTAAAAGGCGAGATTTTCTCAATCTTTATTATAGCGATTGCAGCGGCGGAAGCTGCTATTGGGCTAGCTATTGTTTCGTCGATCTATCGTAACAGAAAATCAACTCGTATTAATCAATCAAGTTTGTTGAAAAATTAGCCATAACTATAATATAAATACATATAAATAGAATATATATATAGAAATTATAGAAAAAACTTTCTATAAAATATCATTTCAGTGTCTTTTATATATTTATTTACAAATAATACTAATATGTATAGTAATATTTCAATATATATTTATATTGAAATATTGACGATCCATTAGTCAACGTGAAGTTGCACGTGTGATTCATGCGACTCATATGATCATGGTTGTTGAAAGATAAATCAAAGTCTCTTGGTCTTCTGATGAACAGATTTATAAAAATTTTGATTCTTAAGATTTTTTTTGATAAATCATTGATTCATCTGGTTTCTATATATAAAGAAAATATAAATATATAATAAATTATATAATTATAAATTTATTATTATTTTTTTTTTTTTACTTTACCAGATCGAAAATTTTTTATGTTCAAAACTAGAATTTATAGACCCAATGTCACATTCAGTAAAAATTTATGATACATGTATAGGGTGCACTCAATGTGTACGAGCCTGCCCCACAGATGTATTGGAAATGATACCTTGGGACGGATGTAAAGCTAAGCAAATTGCTTCCGCGCCAAGAACGGAAGACTGTGTAGGTTGTAAAAGATGTGAATCTGCCTGTCCAACAGATTTTTTGAGTGTCCGTGTTTATTTATGGCATGAAACAACTCGCAGCATGGGTCTATCTTATTGATACGTTATAATAAATTCCACTTGAATCATTTGATTCCTTTTTACCGACAAAAGCCCGTGCTCAAAAGAATATATTTTATTGAGCACGGGCTTTTTGGTCAAAACGCATCTTGTCTTTATCACGAGTTATTTCCCTTGGTTAACAATACTTGTAGTTTTGCCAATATTCGCGGGTTCCTCAATTTTCTTTCTCCCTCATAAAGGGAATAAGGTATTTAGATGGTATACAATATGTATTTGTTTATTAGAACTCCTTATAACAACCTATGTCTTCTGTTATCATTTCCAATTGGATGATCCATTAATTCAATTAGAAGAGGATGCTAAATGGATAAATGTTTTCAATTTTCACTGGAGACTGGGAATCGACGGACTTTCCATAGGACCTATTTTACTAACAGGATTTATCACTACTTTAGCTACTTTAGCAGCTTGGCCTGTTACTCGAAATTCGCGATTGTTCTATTTCCTGATGTTAGCAATGTACAGTGGTCAAATAGGATTATTTTCTTCTAGAGATCTTTTACTTTTTTTTATCATGTGGGAGTTAGAATTAATTCCTGTTTACTTACTTTTATCTATGTGGGGAGGAAAGAAACGTTTGTACTCGGCTACAAAGTTTATTTTGTACACTGCGGGGGGTTCCATTTTTCTCTTAATAGGAGTTCTAAGTATGGGTTTATATGGTTCCAATGAACCAACATTGGATTTTGACAGATTAGGTAATCAGTCATATCCTGTGACATTAGAAATAATATTCTATTTGGGCTTCCTTATTGCTTATGCTGTCAAATCACCGATTATACCCCTACATACATGGTTACCAGATACCCATGGAGAAGCACATTACAGTACATGTATGCTTCTAGCGGGAATCTTATTAAAAATGGGAGCATATGGATTGATTCGTATCAATATGGAATTATTACCACATGCTCACTCTATATTTTCTCCCTGGTTAGTGATAGTGGGGGCAATCCAAATAATTTATGCAGCTTCAACCTCGCTTGGTCAACGTAATAAAAAAAAAAGAATAGCCTATTCTTCTGTATCGCACATGGGTTTCACAATTATAGGAATTGGTTCTATAACCGACATGGGACTCAACGGAGCCATTTTACAAATACTCTCTCATGGATTTATTGGTGCTGCACTTTTTTTCTTGGTAGGAATGAGTTGTGATAGAATACGTCTTGTTTATCTCGACGAAATAGGGGGAATATCCATTCCAATGCCAAAAATATTTACCATGTTTAGTAGTTTCTCGATGGCTTCTCTTGCATTGCCGGGAATGAGTGGTTTTGTTGCGGAATTAGTAGTATTTTTTGGACTAATTACCAGTCCAAAATATCTTTTAATGCCAAAAATATTAATTACCCTTGTAATGGCAATTGGAATGATATTAACTCCTATTTATTTGTTATCTATGTTACGGCAAATGTTCTATGGATACAATTTTTTCAATGTTCTAAACTCAAATTTCGTGGATTCTGGACCACGAGAACTATTTGTTTCAATCTGTATCCTTTTACCCGTAATAGGAATTGGTATTTATCCCGATTTCGTTCTTTCTTTATCAGTTGACAAGATACAAGCTATCCTATCTAATTATTTTCATAGATAGTTTTTTTTCTTAATGAGATAGAAAGTCTTATAATTTTCAATTATAATATTTTTGAAACTATTCGCTGTACAACAAAAAAAATAATAAAGTGAATTAGAAAGATGTATCCCAAGTTTTTAAGAACTGTTTGAATCTTAATTCAAACAGTTCTTAAAAACTCACACAAATTTTCGTTATATATGTCTTACTTAATTCCGCATGTAATTTCTACAATTTAATTAGATTTTATGTGAATGAACCATAACTATGTAGACCTATTCCTAATAGATTGATCCCAAAATAGCATATCCAAATTATAAGAAATCCTATAGAAGCTACAAGTGCCGAATTCGTACCGTGCAAACTTTGATTTGTTCTAGTATGTGAATAAATCGCGAATATGGTCCAAGTAATAAATGCCCAAGTTTCCTTGGGGTCCCAATTCCAATAAGACCCCCATGCTTCGTTAGCCCATACTGCTCCAGAAAGAATACCTATGGTTAAAAAGGTAAACCCTAAACTAATAACACGATAACTCCAATAATCCAAACGCTGAATTAATTGATATTTATAATAATTTGGAAATGAAAGAAAAGAAGTGCTTTTAACAACACTTCTTTTTTCGTTCAAGTATTCGATCTTCCCAAAGAAAAATGACTTAATTAATATTAATAAATTTTTGCTTCTAAAAAAAATATCGATGTTTTTTCGAAATGTAATGACTAAAAAAGCGACTGATAATAACGAACCACATAAAAGAGCCGCATAGCTCAATAACATCATACTTACATGCATCATTAACCACTGAGATTGTAGAGCAGGTACTAATATTACTGATTGATGCATTTTACTTGAAAGACCAGATGTAGCGAAACCTTGAGTAAAAATGGCACTTGGCGCGGTTATTGTGCTTAAATCATTTTTTTGATTCCATAGCTTGGAAACCATATGAATAATGGAAAAACTCCACGAAAGGAAGATTAATGACTCGTATAAATTACTTAATGGAAAATGTCTCGAAGAAATCCAACGAATAACTAATAATCCTGTTAGAGAAAAAAAAGTAGCTAGCATTCCTTTTTCCGACGAATGGCGTAATCCGATGATTTCATGAACTGATAGAATCATCAAATGAATCGCAATCACAATTGAAACGATCGAAAAAGAGAGATGAGTTAATATATGTTCTAAAGTCGCAAATATCATACATAAAAAGGGTCTCATTACAGAATTGAAATCGGGAATTAAATACATTATAAGATCCATTCTATCTCTTTTAGAGTATGCCGCCACTCGGACTCGAACCGAGATGCTCTAGCACTGCTTCCTAAGAGCAGCGTGTCTACCAATTTCACCATAGCGGCTTACTTACTTGAAATAATAATAGTCAATTCATGTTGAATCGTCTAGATGTAGATTCTAGAATCCGATATAGTTATCCTTTAGGAAATGGATGAATAAGGGTTCTTTTAAACTCTTTTGTTTAAACTAAAGTATTCTTTTTATTTTTAATAACACTTAGAAAACTCAGAAAGATCTTTTTTATCAAAAAAAAAAGAAATATAAATTAAATAAATAGGATGATTTTATACATATAAAAATATAATTACTAAATTTAATAAATTAAATTAGAAATAAAAAGACTCGTTTTCTAAAAATAAAAATCTTGTTTTTAGTCTACTTTTTAATGTATTTAGTGTAATTTAATTAATTATTCTAATTATATAGTGATTATATAGAAAAAATATATATATATATATATATAATATATATATTAATATTTGTTGTTTGTTATGTACATAATTTAAATATAGAATAATAATTAGTAAACAAAACAAATTTCATTTGATCTTGAGATAGACATATAATAAAACAGTTTTAATATTCATTATAATTACATTTTATTTCTTTTCCTAATGGAAAAAAAATTTCTACTGGGAAAAGAAATAAAATAATACTTAGAACCAAACTAGCAGACAGATAAGTTAATATTCGACATAAAATAGCTGCTAGTTCTAACTAATCTTGAGGAGGTAAATAAATACAAAAGTTAATGAAAAATTTTCATATTCTATATATGGAAAAGTTCTTTAAATCACGGAATTCAAATTATTCCAAGATTTTCTTATTTGTTTGCCGAACAAAAAAACTTTTTGAATTTCTCGTAGAAACTGACTTTGCTAAAGAAAAGGCTTTTATTGCAACTAAATTTCCTTTTTTCTTCCAAATATTTCTACGAATACGTTTTTTTGATATAGAAGTACGTTTTTTTGGAACTGCCATAAAAAAAAGAGTTCTTCCTTTTTATTGTTGTATGTGAAAGACATGTATTGATCAATATGGATCGTTTTTTTTTAGTTTTAGTCATTTTTTATATTATATTTAATTTCGTCGATAATCTTTTTTTTAAAACAATACAAATATATTGTTTATATATACATGTGTGTTACATATATAATAAACTAGGAAAAAATAGAAGAAAAGAAAGAAAAATTTGAAAAGGAATTTTCTAGTAATTAATATGTTAAACAAGACATTCTGTTAGCTAAGAAAAGGAACTTTCATTTTACGTTTTTTTTTTATTCAGTTCTAGAATATAAGAAGTGAGGATTTTTATAAGATTTCTGATATTTTCTTATCTTATTGGATTTCAATCCAATCAACCAATTCTTCTAGTAATTTTTTAAAATTACTAGAAGAATTGGTTGATTTATTGATGCAAACTATATATCTGTATCCATATTCTACTGATATTGGTATAGTTATTTTTGCTTACTTTTCTTACTTTTTCTTTGCTTACTATAGTATATGATATGGTTATATATTACTAGAATAGTATTCTAGTAATATATAACCATATCATATACTCCTTCTCTTTTTTTTATAAAAAAATATTTTTCGACTTCAAAAATGAATATTTTAGTTAAAAAATTAATAACTAAAAAATGGCTCTATATCGAGCTATTTGGATAAAGCATTTAAGCAACAATTTATAACTTTTTCAAATTTTTGAAATATCTGAAAAAAGTAAGAAAAATGTAAAATAAGAATATTTAAGGTTTCATATCTTTTTTTTTTTCATTTTTTTATTGTTTTCTTCAAAAGCAATAAAAAAAAAGCAATAAAAATTGGTGAATTGGAAACAATTATAAGAAAAAAACGAAAATTTGTGTTTTTTATGGAACATACATATAAATATGCATGGATAATACCTTTTCTTCCATTTCCTATTACTATGTTAATAGGATTTGGACTTCTACTTATTCCTGCAGCAACAAAAAATATTCGACGTATGTGGGCTTTTCCGAGTGTTTTGATGCTAACTATAGTTATGGTATTTTCTGTTAATCTTTCTATTCAGCAAATAAACGGAAATTTTATCTATCAATATCTATGGTCTTGGACTGTCAATAATGATTTTTCTTTAGAGTTCGGACACTTGATTGATCCGCTTACTTCTATTATGCCAATATTAATTACTACTGTTGGAATCATGGTTCTTATTTATAGTGATAATTATATGTCTCATGATCGAGGATATTTGAGATTTTTTGCTTATATGAGTTTTTTCAATACTTCTATGTTGGGATTAGTTACTAGTTCTAATTTAATACAAATTTATATTTTTTGGGAACTTGTAGGAATGTGTTCCTATTTATTAATAGGTTTTTGGTTCACACGACCAATTGCAGCAAGTGCTTGTCAAAAAGCTTTTGTAACCAATCGTATAGGGGATTTTGGTTTATTATTAGGAATTTTAGGATTTTATTGGATAACGGGGAGTTTAGAATTTCGAGATTTGTTCGAAATAGTTACTAAATTAATTCATAATAATGGAGTAAATTCTTTATTTATTACTCTTTGTGCTTCTTTTTTATTCCTCGGCGCAGTTGCTAAATCTGCACAATTCCCCCTTCACATATGGTTACCTGATGCTATGGAAGGACCCACTCCCATTTCGGCTCTTATACATGCTGCTACTATGGTAGCAGCAGGAATTTTTCTTGTAGCTCGTCTTCTTCCTCTTTTCATAGTCATACCTTACATAATGAATCTTATTTCCTTAATAGGTATAATAACAGTATTATTAGGAGCTACTTTGGCTCTTGCTCAAAGAGATATTAAAAGAAGTTTAGCTTATTCTACCATGTCTCAATTGGGTTATATTATATTAGCTCTGGGTATAGGTTCTTATAGGGCTGCTTTATTCCATTTGATCACTCATGCCTATTCGAAAGCTTTATTGTTTTTAGGATCTGGATCCATTATTCATTCAATGGAATCCATTGTTGGATTTTCACCAGATAAAAGTCAAAATATGGTTCTTATGGGAGGGTTAACAAAATATATTCCAATTACAAGAATTACTTTTTTATTAGGTACACTTTCTCTTTGTGGTATTCCACCTCTTGCTTGTTTTTGGTCGAAAGACGAAATTCTTAATGAT